GGGATGATATCTTGAGCAGTTACGTATCTAGGACCCCTGACGCAAATGGATGCGTCACGAGTTCCATACAGATGACTTCTCAATACAATTTCTTTCAAATTCATTAAAATTGCATGTACTGATTCTTCAATACCGACTATCGTAGAATATTCATGTGGTACCTTTTCAGATTTTGCACGTGTAATACATGTTCCTTCTATTTCTCCAAGTAAAGCCCTTCGCATCGCGATACCGATCGTATCCGCTTGGCCTTTCATAAGCGGGGCCAAAATGAAACGGCCATAATAAAGACGCTTACTGTCTGTTCTTGATTCAACACACTTCCACTGTAGTGTCCGAGTGGATACTGCTACTTCCTCTCGAACCATAATAATATTATTCTCAGATCATTGAATCATTTATTTCTCTTGAAATCCGTTCAATTCTTATTTCTACACACGTCTTTTTTTAGGAGGTCTACATCCATTATGTGGCATAGGGGTTACGTCACGTACGAAACTTAATAGTATACCACTTCTACGAATAGCTCGTAATGCTGCATCTCTTCCGAGACCAGGACCCTTTATCATGACTTCTGCTCGTTGCATACCCTGATCCACTACTGTACGAATAGCATTTCCTGCTGCGGTTTGAGCAGCAAATGGTGTCCCTCTTCTTGTGCCTCTGAATCCACAAGTACCAGCGGAGGACCAAGAAACCACCTGACCTAGTACATCTGTAACAGTCACAATGGTATTGTTGAAACTCGCTTGAACATGAATAACTCCTTTTGGTATTCTACGCCCACTCTTACGTGAACCAATACGCCCATTCCTACGTGAACCAATTCTTGGTATAGGTTTTGTCATATTTTATCATCTCATAAATATGAGTCAGAGATATACGGATATATCCATTTCATATCAAAACAGATCCTTTATTTGTCCATCGGGTCCTTTAGAAAATCCCTTTTTCTTTTTAGAAAGATTACCCTTGTCTCTGTTTATGTCTCGGATTGAAACAAATTACTATAATTCGTCCCCGCCTACGGATCAGTCGACATTTTTCACAAATTTTACGAACAGAGGCCCTTATTTTCATATTTGTTATTCCTTACCTTAATTCCGAATCTACTCCTTGGAAGAAAATAAGTCTCTTGAAATTTTGAACCTCGAATTGTATTCCCACGAAAGGAATGTTTAAAAAGCCGCCTACACCTAATCGTTTGAATCTTTGTTGCGAAGTCTATAAATTATACGTCCCCTGGTTGAATCATAACGACTTACTTCGATTTTTACTCTATCTCCTGGTAGTATCCGTATAAAACTTCGTCGGATCCTCCCCGAAACATAACCTAGAATCAGATCTTCATTATCTAAACGAACCCGGAACATACCATTGGGAAGTGATTCAGTAATTAAACCTTCATGAATCAATTTTTGTTCTTTCATTCCAGGTAACCCCCTTGAAGTATCAACTAATGGAGGAGGAGTGATATTAAACAACCCGTCTTTCCTCTCCTTTTTCACAAATAGGAAGTTACGGATCAACTTCGGATACCAGAAGGATCACCATATATAACACAAAACTTCTCCTCCAATTCTTTCTAGTCGAGCTTCTCGATCTGTCATTATACCTCTAGAAGTAGAAAGAATTACAATCCCCATTCCACCTAAAATCCTAGGAATTCGTTGATAGTTGGAATAGATTCGTAGACCGGGTCGGCTGATACGCTTTAAAATATTTCTATATGTTCCTTTCCTATTTCTTCTATGTCGCAGGGTTGAAACCAAGAAATATTTGTTGTTTTCCCGATGTTTCCTAACGTTTTCAATAAAACCTTCTCGTAGAAGTATTTTAACAACGCTTTCGGTCATATTAGTAGATGCTATTCGAACCGTTCCTTTTTTATCCATGTCGGCATTTCTTATAGAAGTTAATATATCGGCAATAGTGTCCCTACCCATGACGAACTATAATTATTGGTGCCTCCTAATTTTGATATAATCAACATGTTCCGTTTTTTTTTATGTGAATTTTTGATTCTTTATTTATGAATTATTAAAAGTATATGCGTGAAACACAATCTACTAATTGATCCATTTCAGATACCCTACTATATCATGGTCTCATCTACTAGTATTTATAATACCTCAGGAGCTAATGAGACTATTTTAGTGAAATTCAACTGTCTCAATTCTCGAGCGATCGCTCCAAAAACCCGAGTTCCTTTTGGATTTCCTTCTTGATCAATGACAACTGCTGCATTGTCATCATATCGTATTATCATACCGTTGTCACGTCTGAGTTCTTTACATGTACGTACAATTACAGCTCTGATCACTTCTGATCTTTCGAGAGGCATATTGGGCACTGCTTCTTTTATTACAGCAACAATAACGTCACCAATATGAGCATATCGGCGATTACTAGCTCCTATGATTCGAATACACATCAATTCTCGAGCCCCGCTGTTGTCCGCTACATTCAAATGGGTCTGAGGTTGAATCATATCATTTTTTTTTGAATCTGTTCTTTCAATGCAAAGGTCGAAGGAAAAAAGAAAGAAATATTGTCTGTCCAGAAATAAAGAAATCCGCGATTGTTTTTTTCATCATAAATACCCCTTTGGTTCCACATCCCTATCCTGAAATAATGAATTGCGTTCGTATAGGCATTTTGCACGCAGCTATTTTAATAGCTGCTCTGGCTACAGTTTCCGATACTCCGCCCATTTCATAAAGTATTCGACCCGGCTTAACAACAGATACCCAATATTCGGGAGATCCCTTCCCCGAACCCATACGGGTTTCCGTAGGTCTTACTGTAACGGGTTTGTCGGGAAATATACGGACCCATATTTTTCCACCACGGCGCGCATATCGTGTCATTGCTCGTCGCCCTGCTTCTATTTGTCTAGATGTGATCCAAGCGGGTTCAAGTGCCTGAAGAGCATATCTACCGAAACAAATATGATTGCCTCGATAAGATATTCCCTTCATTCTTCCTCTATGTTGTTTACGGAATCTGGTTCTTTTGGGGTTATAGTTGATGGTTGTTTCTCAACCTCATCTCTACTACAGAACCGGACATGAGAGTTTCTTCTCATCCAGCTCCTCGCGAATGAAACGATTCAATAATATTACAGATACACATGTATTTATTGAATAATACACTAAATCATGGGATTTATTGATATTGAATCTGTCATGTAGGAATCTGTATATCTTGTATATATAGCTAGACGTATATTTCTATATATAGAAGATAATGTCTTTGCTTTCTTTTTATAACGAATCCTTGACCTTTACCGAATCGGCCAAAATTTTGCAATTCAATAAGGGTTTCGCGGGCGAATATTTACTCTTTCAATATTTGTTTCATTCGTAGGGTCAACCCATGGCCTCTCAGAATAAATCAATTGGTTCCTGGTTGTTTCCGCCATCCCACCCAATGAATCATTAGGATTCGTTTTCAATAGAATCTTCTGCAGTCACAGGTTCCGTCGTTCCCATAGCTTCTCCATTAATGGCTAGGCCTGAACTCTGCAATGGAGCTCCTCAATTCAAGTTCGTTCCCAAGTCAATCTCCTCAGTCTCTATTGACTCGAGGCTCTTTATTATTGGTATTTTTCCTATGAACCGTATTCATCTAATTATGGACGAATCAGTATTGATGCTTTATCACACTGCCTTTTATGAGATGATTCATAATAGACCATACATATTGGAATCATATACCATTGATATTCTCCTTCTCTCTTTCTCTCGCCCTTCCATTTACCCACATCCCTCTATTTTCGCTTCACAATCCATAATCAGATTGATTTTTCCTTTATGGAAAAAAGATTTCAGTTGCTACAACTATATGATTGACACATCATATAGTGACTGGTTCCTTGGATCTCGATAATACGAAGCAATGAGCTGGTTCTAAGTTCTATAGTTATTAGTTAGGGGCCAGTCCTTTTTTTTGAATCCCAACTCTAAAGAAAAGCCAACGAGTCACACACTAAGCATAGCAATTCTACCAAATGATCAATCCAATTTTTATTCAACCCTATAGAATTAGAATTGCTCATTTTTCATTGAAGGGAAAAAAAAGAGTTTGTCGTTTTTTGTTCTATCACTGGATAGAATGGCAAGGAAAGGCCCATTATTGCTCGTCTACAAATATCCAAATTTTGATGCCTAATACCCCATAGATAGTTCGAACTGTATAGGAACAATGATCAATTTTAGCTCGAATGGTTTGTAGGGGAACCCTACCTTCTCTGATCCATTCGACACGTGCAATTTCTTTTCCGTCGATACGTCCTGCAATTTGCACTTGAATTCCTTTTGTATCCGCTTGTTCAGTTAATTCAATAGCTTTTTTCATTGCCTTTCGAAAGGAAACTCTATTCTTTAATTGTAGAGCTATATATTCTGCAAGAATATTAGGTTGTCCATAAGGTTTTGCAACTCTTGTGATAGCAATGTTAAGTCTCCGGTTCACAGAATTAAATCCTTTTTGTACATTGATCTGTAATTCTTCGATTCCTCGTGTTCGACCCTCTATTAACAAATTTGGAAATCCAATATAGATTATGACCTGGATCAGATCGATTTTTTTTTGAATCTCTATATGTGCAATTCCTTCGAAACCCGAGGATATTCTCCTATTTTTTTGTACATAATTCTTGATACAATCTCGTATTTTTTCATCTTCCTGGAGACCTATGGAATAATTTTTTGGTTGCGCGAACCAAAGGGATCTATGCTTTTGGTTTTCCCCACCAAGTCGGAAACCAAGGGGATTTATTTTTTTGCCCATATTTTTCTTCTCTCTCTTTCTCTTTTTTTTCTCTATCTCTCTCTTCGTCTTCCTCCAAATATCTCTCTATTATAAGATCTTTCCATTCCTCCTTTGGCTTTGCTTCTAAATATATATCCTGATCCGTTTTCTTTTTAGAGCTATCCCTCACTACAATAATTATATGACAGGTGGGTCTTTTTATCGGATAACTACGTCCTCGAGCC